CACGCGTAAAAATCTTAGCAAGAATATAATCTATTCTATAAAGATTTTATATATAAAATTGTCCTGGAATTGACCAAGACCCAATAATAATATTATTCTTTATTAGTGTAGAATGTAAATATAGATGGGGCGTGGCCAAGTGGTAAGGCAACGGGTTTTGGTCCCGGTATTCGGAGGTTCGAATCCTTTCGTCCCAGGTATATACATTGTATCAGAGTAAAAGTATCTTTTGAAAATAACGTTATGTTTAAATGCCTATGGATAGAATGTCATTCTTGTTTCTTTTATAATTTATAATGATTCTTTTATGAATCATATCTTTGTTTTTCACAACATACAGGTAGTACTAAATATATTTGTTTGTGATCAAGATATGATGGTAACATAGGTCACACCCTAGTTGAATTCAACTAATTAAAAAATAAAATAAAGTATGGCGGATTTTTCATCATATGTTCATCCCCTTCATATTGAAGGGGTTTAGCTACTTAATTTGAAGAAAAACCTTACGTCTCATATCTTTTTTAATTTTCAACGATACATTTTATTTTGAATCACAATAAGAAAGAGACCTTCTTTCCTATATCTTATTCTTTATACATTCAAATTAAACTTAAATGGGGTAGCCAAAATTTATTAGGATCTCTTTATTCTAAACAAGAGGAAGGTTCAATTAATGGGATTAAGTCTCTTAAGACAAGACTGGGTTTGGGTAAACTAAAAAATTACGAGCAAGCGCCCAATCTGGACTTGTTTGTCTTTGTCCCTAGATAGTATCCTTTCCCCAAAGGGGATCCTTTTTTTGTTCTGATTCAGCATTCCCAGAGAGTCGTGGGGTAGATAGTTCTTAATTAGTAACAGTAACAGGAGGTCTTCATTTAAATATCTGTATATCTGTGTATGTCCGAATCTCATTAACAACGAATCAAGTTACATATGTAACGGATCCATAACAAAGACTGTAGTTCAGTATATCTGATAGGTATGAAAAAATCCTATTCGTTCATCTTATTAATAAAATTCAAATTGAAAGAACAAGTACCTAAATCTTCTCTTAGATCGGTCTTTTTTATCTATCTCACACAAAAATGGGGTTTTTGTTCAATTCACTTATCTGCTTTAAATCGTCGATGGTTCAATTCGAAAAAAAAAAGATATTTTTTTTATGATAATCAAATTTTTAGTCTTTACTGTAAAACTTTATTCAAATAATGATATCGAAATAGTAAACTTTTTAGATTATAAAAAATTTTTAATGATTGCTTTTGAGTTGAATCTTTGGTATTCCTAAAAATAGGAAATGGGCCATTTCGTATTCTTTCTATATTTCTATTAGTTTTTTATAAAGTGTTGCATTCATACAATAACATACAATAATAGGTGGGGTCTTGCTAAGATTGCTTCAAAAAAAAATTTACCATCTTTGTATAGAAGAAAAAAGGTATAGATTAAAATGTTTCTGTATCGACGGAACCAATGACTATTCATGATTCCATAATTGAATCAATTCCATATGGGTTACAAATTAGAGGAATGTTTTGTTATGGTAAAACTTCGTTTGAAACGCTGTGGTAGAAAGCAACGTGCGACTTGAAGGACACGATCCGCTGTGGATTTTTATTCTTACATCCGCCATCTTTTCTATGAATGAAGGTGCTCTTGACCCGACATCTGTTCTGTTTTCACTAGAATCCTTATTTTTGTTAGGTTGTAATGAAGAATATAGTACATGATGGAGCTCGGGTAGAAACTATGGATTCATCTTTCAGGGGGCAATAATCTAGGGTTAATACCAATCAATAGGTTGGAACAACTTCGTAAGTATATCAATATATAAATCGAAAGGATCCAATTTAGTCAAGTTTTTAATTCAAAAGTAAAATTTGTTGGAATTGAGAAAAGTCTTTCGATTCAAAGTGTATCGCGCGGGAATCGAGCGTTTATATGATTCTTTGATAGAAAGAAATCACAAAAGGGGTATGTTGCTGCCATTTTGTAAGGATTAAGAAGCACCGAAGTAATGTCTAAACCCACTGATTTAAAACAAAGAAAAAAAGGATCCCAGAACAAGGAAAAGCCGTTTTTTCAATTGTCTCAATAATTGTATAATATATTAATATAATAATAAAGATTAAATGAGACAAATAAGGAGGGGGTTAAAGATCATTCAAAAAAAGAAATAAATTGCCTAAAGTTTTTTTTCTTTTAAGCTATTTGAGAATTATCCAACTTGAGTTATGGGTACAAATTATTTTTTTCTCGAGCCGTACGAGGAGAAAACTTCCTATACGTTTCTAGGGGGGGTCTTGTTCATTTACTTAGATCTATCCCAATGAGTCGTCTATCGAATCGTTGCAATTGATGTTCGATCCCGAAGAGAAGGAAGAGATCTTCGGAACGTAGGTTTTTATGATCCGATAAAAAAAAAAAGTTATTTAAACGTTCCTGCTATTCTATATTTCCTTGAAAAGGGCGCTCAGCCCACAGGAACTGTTCGGGATCTTTTAAAAAAGGCGGAGGTTTTTAAGTAGCTTGTTCCTAATCAAACAAAATTAAATTAAGGAAATAAAGAAATAGAAAGGGGTAGTAATTCTTATATAAATTATAAATTTTTGTATTTATATATATTTTTTTCCTTTTTGGATTCTACTCATACCTATTTTTCATTGCTTCTATAAAATCTCATGTTCTAGAACGACAAAACCCGAGTTGCTTGATCCTAGAAATATAAAATTATGGGAGTTCCTTCAATTGGTCGGTTTTCGTTGGAACTCTACTAATAAGTAATAACCAAGGAATCCTCCTTTTTTATTCTAGTTACTTATTATTGATTGAATAAAATAAATCAATATAAATCTGATATTTTTTTCTACTTGTTCCTTATTTATTCCTTTATCTAAACTTTTTTCAGCTATATAGTGCCAATCCAACACAAGCCCTTTGTATTGAAATAAATGTAATTTTTTTTTTGTTTTCCATTGTATTCTTTTCTCAACATTTATATTGACAACAGTGTATCGAACAGATATAATTCATCGTGATAAGTAGATAAATTTCTTTCTGTCCGAGAAGTTTGATTTTTACCTTATAACCTTATATTATTCAAATGATGGGATTCCTTGGATTCTCTTTAATAGAATATAATTTAAACTAAGATATAATAAGAATAGGGGTTTTGATTGAAAAGTCAATAACATAAGAACTAAGAGGTGGTCTATAAATTTTGACATTTATCTATCTTTTTCTTTTTTTTTTTTGATTGTATCTACATAAACTTTTTCTATTCGGGTTGCTAACTCAACGGTAGAGTACTCGGCTTTTAAGTGCGGCTAGAATCTTTTACACATTTGGATGAAGCGAGGGATTCGTCCATACCATCGGTAAAGTTTGGAAGACCACGACTGATCCTGAAAGGGAATGAATGGAAAAAATAGCATGTCGGATCAACGAAGATTTATGAGGAATATTTCATTCTTTCCGAATCGGTACAAACCCTTGTGTTATTTTTTGAAACGGAACAAAATGAATTCAATTTCAAGTTGGGTCGGATGAATAAATGGATAGAGATAGAGCCCTAATGGCTTCAATTTATTGATTATAGGGAAAAAGCAACGAGCTTCTGTTCTTAATTTGAACGATTACCCGATCTAATTAGACGTTAAAAATGTATTAGTGCCTGATACGGGAAGATATTATCCCATGAACGGATTCTTTATTTTTTAATGAATCCTAACTATTGACATTTTCCATTATGGAATAGAAATGTGTGTGTAGAAGAAACAGTATATTGATAAAAAATTTCCAAAATCAAAAGAGCGATTAGGTTGAAAAAAATAAAGGATTTCTAAGTATTTTTTTATCCTATACGAACATAAATTATTAGTTTAAATGGAAAAGAGAGAATAGAGAATCCGTTGATAAGTTTACCTGTATCCGAGGTATCTATTCGTTTATTACTAGAATACCTCGTTTTGACTGTATCGCACTATGTTTCATTGATAACCCCCAAAATCTTCTACCTTTAGTTCAACTAGAATTTCAAATGGAGGAATTCCAAAGATATTTAAAGCTAAATAGATCTCAACAACACTACTTCTTATATCCACTTATCTTTCAGGAGTATATTTATGCACTTGCGCATGATCATGGTTTAAATAGAAATAGATCCATTTTTTTGGAAAACGCAGGTTATAATAAATTAAGCTTACTAATTGTGAAACGTGCAATTGAGCGAATGTATCAGTATGAACAGAAGCATTTGATTCTTTTTGCTAATGATTTTAACCAAAATATATTTTTTGGACGCAACAAGAATTTTTATTTTAAAATGATATCAGAAGGATTTGCAGTCATTGTAGAAATTCCGTTTTATCTCCGATTATTATCTTCGCTAGAAAGGAAAGGAATTAAATCTCATAATTTACAATCAATTCATTCAATATTCCCCTTTTTAGAGGACAATTTTTCACATTTAATTTATGTATTAGAGATACTAATACCCTACCCAGCCCATCTGGAAATATTGATTCAAACTCTGCGCTACTGGATAAAAGACGCTTCTTCTTTACATTTATTACGATTCTTTCTCCATGAGTATCGTATTTGGAATATTCCAAATAAAGCTAGTTCTTTTTTTTCAAAAAGAAATCAAAGGTTTTTCTTCGTCCTATATAATTCTCATCTATGTGAATACGAATCCATCTTCGTCTTTCTTCGTAACCAATCTTCTCATTTATGTTCAACGTCTTCTGGAACCCTTCTTGAACGAATCTATTTCTATGGAAAACTAGAACATCTTGTACTTGTAGAAGCTTTTGATAAGGCTTTTCAGGCCAATCTATGGTTGTTTAAGGATCCTTTCATGCATTATGTTAGGTATCAAGGAAAATTAATTCTCGCTTCAAAAGGGACGCCCCTTTTGATGAAAAAATGTACATATTACTTTGTCAATTTATGGAAATGTCATTTTTACCTATGGTCTCAGCCGGGACGGATCTGTA